ATTGGGTGGATTGATTTCTTGATCTTGATGAATTGTAAAATAAAAAAGACCTATCCTATCACTTTTATCAATTATTTGATAATTCTTAATGCCGGTTTTAGTATTTTTATTACTGTTGATATCGAACTCGATCCAGGCTTCAATATCTACTTTTTTTCTAAGACAAAAATGGAGAATTTTCCAATCAAAATATTTTCTATCCAGATTTTTCTCCATATACAGAATATCACCTTCTCCTAGATAATTATTGATAGGGGTACCTCCCAGCATATCAAATAATTGGTGTTTATGTGTGTTGTAATTATAAGAAATTTCTTGGTTCTTATTTCCTTGTAATGGTGGTCTATAAATATATGAGGTTCTCTTAGTTTCATAATTAATAGATTTATATGATAAAAGATCATATCTATAGTATTTTTGAAAATTCTCTTTTTGATTCGGTAATGAATATACTTCATAAACATTTTCTTTGTTGTAATGCATTAATTGGACTTTATCATATGAATCCCATTTGCTTAAATCCTTATTATTTTCAGTCGTACGGCGTTGATTGACTCTATTTTTCCATTTTTGTGGTATTAATCTAGACCATCTAATTGGAGATAAATTGTATTGATAATGATCTCTTAACCAAATTTTCCATTGATTCATTCCATAATTCCGAGGTTTCTTATGATTTAATTCGGAATGAAATAGGCTCTGTGTTCCAAAATCATTCTTTATTGCAGTTTTAAGAAAAAAAGATGTTTCGTTATATTGAAGAACAGATCTTAACTTATACAAGTTACTAAGTTGTGTTTGTGATAATTTGTAAAATACATATGCTTGTGACAAGGAGGATAAGTCACACAAAATCTTTGAATTTTTATTATTACGAATATTAAAAAGTGACTTTTTTATATTGGAAATAAAGTCAATTGTATTTTGATTTGTTTTATCAATTCTTTCTTGACTTGTTTCATTATTGTAAGTGTATTTATCAATAATTTTCTTTCTTGATTCAAGAAAAAGTTGTGTATTGATTCTGGGAATATTAACAATACATAGAAAGATATCTATGTATAGCTTTTCAATGAAAAATTTTATAAAATAATGGAATTTACGAATTAATCGAAGATTTCGTCTTTTGAATATTTGCCAAATATTTTTTGGTGCTTTTAAGTTTTTAACATTATAACTTGGTTTGTTAGGACTAATATTTATTCCTGAAGTTGCTTTTTTTTTCTCTTTTGTAATTCTTTCTATTTGATTTTTTATTTTATTTGTTCTATCAGTTAGATCTTTCATTTTTTTTTCTGTTAGTGAATAATTTGTCCAATTCGTAGATTGAATTTTACTAAATGATTCATGAATTATTCGAGTCTTGATTATAGAATCTTTATCTTTTTTAGTTTTACTCGATTCATCTACTTCTCTCAATTTAAATAATAGAATTGGATTTACTTTTGAAAGTTCTTTTATTATTTTTTTTAAAAATAGAACGCTTTTGATAATCCATTTTTTTCTTTCTTTTGAAATCCTTAGAAATAATTTTGTTCTTTCTTTTAAAAATTTTAGAACTCGAAAATACTTCTTTTTCAATTTTCCAATTTTTTTTTCGAGTTTCTTAAAAATGGGTTCAAAAAAGGAAGGCCGTTTTCGGGGAGATCCAAAAGGAAGGTTAGCTTCCATTCCCCAAACTGTTAAAAAACAAAAATCATCTTTTTGCCCTTTTTCTTTCTTTTTTATTAGATCTCTATGAGAGGATCGTAGCTTAGATTTGTGCCAAGGTTTCAGACAGAAAGGAAATAAGATCTTTATCTGAATACCGTCTATTAACCAATTGTTCGGAAATTCTGTTTCAGATAATTGAACACCATTATAGGTGCATTTAACATGCATTTCTCTATTCCATTCGTTTAAATCCTCAGACCATTCAGGAAATTGCAATAATAGCATACGGCCAAAATTTTTCGCTATTATCAATGAAGGTAATATAATATATTTTCTAAGAATTGATTGAGTTACTAACATAGAACCTCTTATTGCTTGAGCAAGTGGGATGGTATCCCAGGCTTCTGCTATTTCTATCCGCGCTTTCTCTTTGTTGTCCTTCTCTTTTTTTATTTCTTCTTCTGTATAATCTAAAATTTGTAATTCTGTCTTTTTCCCCACCCAATTTCTAAAAAAGAGTTTCATCAGTCTGGAGATATCAAAAGAAAAAAACGGGGATTTTTTTATCCTGTCCAAAAAAAGTGGAGAATGTGTATTTGCTTGAAACAGTTCCCAAATAACCGTTTTACGTCTTTGAGCGCGCATAGAACCTTTGATCATGTCTCGACGAAAATCTGATTGTTGTGAATAACGTATCAAAGCCACTTCGTCTCTTTCATCAGGATTATTAGTATCCTTGGTATTAGTATCGATATTCTGTTGGTTATTAGTAAAAATCACTACATGTCTGGCTTTTCTTGACCGAATCTGATGCTCCACTGGCACCTCTTCTTGATTTTCTATTTCC